AAATTATACAAAACTATATATGAGTCACCACTCCCTCCCTTATTTCTTTTTTTATTTCCTTAATTTTATTTTATTTGATTAGAACGAAGTTCCTTAAAAACCTCCGCCTTCTTTAAAATATCATGAACAGTTCCTGTAGGTTGAGCGCCTTTTTCGAGGAAGTATAGAATAGCCGGAACATTTAAATAAGTTTGATTCTTTATTGGATCATAAAAACCCACTTTCCGAAGATCTCTTCCTTCTCTTCGGGATCGAACATCAATTGCAACGATTCGATAGACGGCTCATTGGGATAGATGTAGATGAACAATACCCCCCCCCCTAGAAACGTATAGGAGGTTTTCTCCTCGTACGGCTCGAGAAAAAATGATTCGAAGTTATTTCGATGTATAGAATTAGAATTATAGTATAGAATTCTAATGGCAAATGGGTCCATAAAATCATCAAATAAATTAGACTATGATTTAAGTCCTTTTTTTCTTCTTCCTTCCTGAAAAAGAAAAAAATCATTTGTACTCATAACTCAAGTTGGATAACTCTCAAATAGCTCAAAGAAAAATCTTTAGACATTTATTTCATTTATTGAGTGGTCTCTAACCCCCTTTTTTGTTTGTCTCATTTAAAAACTATTTGAATTCTTCATTCTGATCCAGTTATTGAGACAATTCAAACGGTGTTTCCTTGTTCTGGGATCCTTTATCTTTGTTTTGAATCATTAGGTTTAGACATTACTTCGGCGATCCTTAATCCTTTCAAAACGGCAGCAACATACCTTTTTTGTGATTTCTTTCTATCAAAGAATCATATGAACGGTGGATTCCCGCGTGATACATTTTGGATCGAAAGAATTTTATCAATTCCAACAATTTTTCCTTTTTGAGTGGAAACTTGCTCGAATTGGATTCTTTCGATTTCTATATCGAAGATATACTTACGAAGTTGTTCCAATTTATTGATTGGCATTAACCCTAGATCCCTGCCCCCGAGAAATGAATCAATACTTTCTACTCGAGCTCCATCATGTACTATTTACATTACAACCCAACAAAAAAGAGGGGTTCTAGTGGAACAGAACAAACGATGTCGAGCCAAGAGCACCCTCATTCCTATATAAAATGGTGGAATGTAAGAATCCACAACGGATCGTGTCCTTCAAGTCGCACGTTGCTTTCTACCACATCGTTTCAAACGAAGTTTTACCATAACATTCCTCTAAGTTGGAACCGGTATGGAAATGATTCAATTCTGGAATCATGAATAGTCATCGGTTCAGTCGGTACATAGTAATCTATATTTTTTCTCTTCTATATAGATGGATAGATATTTTTCTGAAGGAATCTCAACAAGAATTTAACTTAACTCCATATTTTATTGTATGAATACACAACATTTTTTTATAAAATAAAAAAAAAAATAACATAAAATAAATAAGACGAATAAATAAGTTTTTTTTATTTGCCTCTTCAAGTGACTCAATAGGATAGATTTATCAATCTTACACTTCTTCAAGTACCAAAGATTCAACTCCTAAGGAATCATTAAAAATGGTTTAAAGGTATTTATAATTGAAAAAGTTTCCCACTTTTACACATTATTTGAATCCAATTTTACAGTAAGGACCACATTTGATCATCATAAGAGAAATAAATTTATGTTTCATTTCGAATTGAATCATCAATGATTTCAAGCAAATAGCTAGATCAAACAATAAATCCAATTTACTTTTTTTGAGATGGATAAAAAAGACTGATGCACGGGAACCTTATTCTTTCATCTGAGTGATAAAATAAGAATCAAAAGAATAGGGGGTTTCTTATCTATCAGATAGACTGAACAATTGTCACTGAAATAGAACGATAACAATACATAGAAGCTAAACATTTCCTCATTTTATATTATATGCATTTTTATTTTTATATTTTGTTTGATTTGAAGTGTAGTAGGCGTAATCTTTCTGTAATCTTGCCATAAAATAAAGTGAATAAAATGGCTGAATCACCCCGGTCTGAATATAGATTTACAATTATTCATTATAGCCAAACAAGAAATCCCTAAAAACTAGGTTCAAAGAAAATCCCTCAGTTACATATGTAACTTTATTCTTTGTTAATGAGATTCGTCCAAACACAGATATTGAAATGAATATCTTCTGCTACTAATTAACTCCTACCTACTCCCAAAATTCTATGAGGATGATGAGTCATAAATCAAAAAAGCCTCTTCTTTTATCGGATGCTAACTATCTTGTATAGGTCCAAAGCCAAACAAGTCCAGATTAAGTCCTTGCTCCTATTTTTTATTTTATCCTAACCCAGTCTTAAGAAACGTAATCCCATTGATTGAATTCAATTAGTCACTCTTGTTCTTGTTTAGAATTCAAGAGATCCTTAGAATTCGGAGATTCACAGAGAATTAATAACTAGGGCCCCCTCATTTAAAGGTAAAGGATAGAGAATAAGAGATAGGGAATCTAGGGGCTTTTCTTTCGCATTTCCATTCAAAATGCACCATTGAAAATTCAATTAGATATGGGACGTAAGGTTTTTCTAAGTAACTAACTTCCTTCAGTATGAATATGAAGGGACTGAGCATATGATGAAAAGCCCGCCCTACTTTTTTTTTGAATTCAAACCCTTGTGATCTATGTTCCCATCTTACCTGGATTACAACCAGATTCGGTTACATCCGCGTGTCAGTTAAACTAGATTCCAGTTTGTGAAAAAAAAGATATGATTCAGAGAAGAATCATTAAAAATCAGAAACTAGAATCACATTCGATCCAATATTAGACCTTTAAACAGAAAGTTTTTTTAAAAACACAATCTTTATTCTGATAGAATGGATATGCTCTGGGACGGAAGGATTCGAACCTCCGAATAGCGGGACCAAAACCCGTTGCCTTACCGCTTGGCTACGCCCCATTTCGATTTCTATTCGACACTAATAAAGACTAATATTGGTATTGATTGTTCGTCAATTCCAGTCCAAATATCTATAGAATAAATTAGATTTTGGCTAGGATTTTGACACGTGTAGATATAGAATTAAACTGAATTTATTGATCATTACATATAATTCAATTAAGATATTGTATGAAAGTATGATTTCTTCTATTCTCCTTTGAGAAATGGAGGATTTTTGATTGGGTGAGTTCAAAGAAAAAGAAAGATTTTTTGGTCTACCTTACTTTACTTTCTTTTTCCTTATATCAATAACTCAATCAAAATGCAATTATCTCCAAGAACAAAATGTCTGTTATGCTTAATATCTTTAGTTTGATCTGTATCTGTCTTAATTCTGCCCTTTATTCGAGTAGTTTTTTCGTCGCCAAATTGCCCGAGGCCTATGCTTTTTTGAATCCAATCGTGAATTTTATGCCAGTCATACCGGTGCTCTTCTTTCTCTTAGCCTTTGTTTGGCAAGCCGCTGTAAGTTTTCGATGAGATCTTTAATACTATCCTAGAAAATTCATGATTTATTCGAGGAAAAAAATTCTAACAATTGATAAGATCGGATAAGTCTTACAATATGAACCCTCGATTCAAACATTGAAATTCTTGTAGAGCTGCGATAAATCTGGATCATCCCATTTCCCCATTCTGACCTTTTTCCAGTGAAAGGCCCTAATAGGCTTAGGGTTCCCCACAATATCGAATTGTAGGTATGAAAGAAGATTTTTGTAATAAAAGACTCTTATTACAAATGAATTTTAATTTTTGAACATTCTTTTCTATTGGTAGAAAGTACTTCATTTCTTGGTGTCAAAATAGGATATGTGGTATAAAAATGGAAGATCTATTCTCTTTTTTTTTTCAAAAAATGATTTGGAGATTGTGTAATGCTTACTCTCAAACTCTTTGTTTACACAGTAGTGATATTCTTTGTTTCTCTCTTCATCTTTGGATTCCTATCTAATGATCCGGGACGTAATCCCGGACGTGAAGAATAAAATAAAAAAGGCTTTTTTATTTTCGTTTTCCTTACTTTATTTTTCAAATTTCTCGGGATTTTATCTATTCCACGTTTAACTAAGGGTTGGGGAAATTTGAAAGATAAATCAAATATCAAGTCATCGACGGAAAGAGAGGGATTCGAACCCTCGGTACGAATAACTCGTACAACGGATTAGCAATCCGACGCTTTAGTCCACTCAGCCATCTCTCCCAATTGAAAAAAAAAAGATAATTAATTACTATGTTACATTACACATAATGTATAAAGTAAGGTACATTACACATAGTAGGGGTTGAAAAAAAGTCTTTCTTTCTCTCTCTTTTTTCTCTCCCTTTATCTTTATTATATAGATAGATACAACTTTTATCAGTAATTCCATTTAGCTAAAGTAAGGGCTCAAAAATACAATATAAATAAAAATAAAGAAGACCTCCTTACTTTTATTTTGTCCGAAAGAGTTTATTCCCATGGCCTGGCCTGGTCAGTACCTAGCCGGGCCCTTTTTTGTTTCAACAAATAATAGATAAAATGATTTATCTGATTTGAAAACAAAAATGTTTGCTATAAAAGCAACAACAAAAAGAAGAAGGACTATTTCCATTCTTATATTATACAAAATCAAAGTGTTATTTCTTATTATCCTTTCTTCCTTTTTTATTTACTTTCTTTTTGACTTTACTGAAATAAAGAAAAAAAGGAAACTGTGGATTCTTACACAATGCATTTTTATGTTAGGATTTCCGCGGTTTTGTCCAGCCGTATCTATCAAAAAAACTCCTCTAGCAAAAGAAAAGACAAAACTTTTTATTTTGTTATTTAAATGAACCCTCTTTTCCTAATCTTATTAAGTCCCCCCACGAAAAACATTAACACTCTAATTTTCATGATTCTTTTATGATCCTATCTTAATTACGTTCAATTCCCTTGTTCGACAAAAAGTCCATTATTATACAATAATCGGATTGTAGCGGGTATAGTTTAGTGGTAAAAGTGTGATTCGTTCTATTAACCCCCTTAATAGTTAAGGGGTCTTTTGGTTTGATTCA